TAAATAAGAAGATTGTTTACGAAGACAAACAAATACAAATTCACATTCGAATACATAAAAATTATATAGGAACTGAAATAGTCTTTTATTTTCGTTTGAAAAAACGTAAATCGATTTCTTCGAAGTAATGAGACTATTCCAATTATGATATTCGTGGAGAAAGAATCGCAATAAATGCAAAGAGGGAACATCTTGGATACGACATTGAAGGATTTGAACCAGGATTTCCAAATGGATAGGATGGGGTATTAGTATATCTGAGACATAGTTTAAATGTGATAATTTGTCCTCTAAAAAGGGGAATATTGAATGAATAGATCGTAAATTCTGAAATTGTGGTATTTCTTTTTCAGAAGAAAAAGGTACTAAGCGCAGCGAAAATGGAATTTCCATAATGACTGCAAAACCTTCTGATATCATCCGAGAAAAAAAATGAGAATAAAAAAAATTGTTGTGCCCAATGAATCGATTTTTATTCGAATGATTAACCGAATTAATCAAATAATTCTGTTGATACATTCGAATAATTAAACGTTTCACAAGTACTGAACTAGATTTATTGTCATTATCAATAATTTCCGCGGGTTCATAAAAAATCGAACTATTTAAACCATGATCATGAGCAAATGCATAAATATACTCCTTAAAAAGAAGCGGATATAGGAAGTGTTGTTTCCGAGATCTAGCTTTTTCTAAATATCCTTGTAATTGTTTCATTTACATTTCTACTTGACGGGAGGAATTTCTTGGTTTATCAAATGATACATAGTGCAATATGGTCAGAACAGGGTATGTATAATGTATTGTATTATATATAGTTTATATATAGTTTAATATTTGAATATTTTATATATAGTGTTTTATATTAGGAAAATATATAATATACTAAATTATAGTAAGAATATAGTAAGAAAAAAATCTACCCCGGAAAAAAAACAGGGAATCCAATCAACAAATCTTTTTCCTTTCCTTTTCTATCCAATTAGTTGATGTTCGTTATAATTACAAAAGGATAAAAAATCCTTTATTTTTGCAACCCAATCGCTCTTTTGACTTTGGAATAAATTCGCTTTATCAATATACTGTTTCTTCTACACATCCGTCTACAATCCATAATAATGAATAATTAGGATTCATTAAATAAAATCAATGGTCCACGCACATGGGAACCTATCCTTTCCCGCATCAGGCACTAATTTATTTTTAACGTCTAATTAGATCGGGTAATCATTCAAATTAAGAACATAAGCTCGTTGCTTTTTATTTTACAGGAATTGGAACCATAAGGCTCTATCCATTTATTCACTAGACCCAACTGTAAATGGGAATTTTTTTGTACCCACAAATCAAAACAATTTTTTGAACTGTAATGATCCGGTAAAAAAAAACTCCAAGTTTTACTTTCATTTTACTTTATTAATTATTAATTAAATTTGACTTTATTAATTAATTAATAAAATAGAAAATAAGAAATAAATTTTCTTACGACATGCTGTTTTTTCCATTCATTACCTTTGAGGATCAGTCGTGGTCTTATAGACTCTACCAAGAGTCTGGACGAATTCGTTGCTTCATCCAAATGTGTAAAAGATCATAGTCGCACTTAAAAGCCGAGTACTCTACCGTTGAGTTAGCAACCCGAATAAATAGGATATGTAGATACGATCAAAATAAAAAAAAATAAGTTGAATTGCACTGTCCAATCTTGTCAAAACATTGAACTAGCAACACATCGAAAAGAAATATTTTTTAATCAATTATAAACACGCAAATCCAAAAATGAGCGAATAGATATTACCAATCGAAATGTAAAAGTTGTGACAGACCACCCATTCCTTTTTTCAATTTTTTTTTATTTTCCTTAATCAATCCATTTTTCTATGAGAGTAAATGCGGAGCAAGGCAAACCCATCATTTTAGTGAAGTGAAGGAAAGAAAAAACCAATATGGGGTGGGGATAAACAGATCTATTTATCTACGATCAAATTATATTTGTTCGATACACCATTGTCAATATAAGCGCAATGTTGAGAAAACAAATCGAAGTAAATATAAAATAAAGACTTGTGTTGGATTGGCACAACATAAACATAAATAATAAATTCGAATGGAAAAAATTAAGGAAAAGTAAAAAAAAAGCACCGGTTGATTCAATCAATTAAAGGTACAATAAGCAAGATTTACCCTTTGTTTGTTGGTAAAGTTATTCATTAGTAAATTGAATTCCTACGCCAAGAAAAAAGTAAATAAATATGAATAAAGCAAGAAAAAGTAAAATAAGGTGTAAATAATTACACAAAACTAGATACTAGTAACCTCCCCTACTTTGTTTATTTATTAATTTTAATTTAGTTTTTTCCTTTAATTAACTCGAAGTTCCTTCTTTAAAAAATTCTGCTTTCCTTAAAATATCATAAACCGTTCCTGTAGGTTGAGCGCCTTTTTCAAGGAAATATAAAATAGCAGGAACGTTTAAATAAGTTTGATTCTTGATCGGATCGTAAAAACCCACTTTTCGAAGATCTCTTCCTTCTCTTCGGGATCGAACATCAATTGCAACGATTCGATAGATAGCTCATTGGGATAGATGTAAATAAACAAAGCCCCCCCTAGAAACGTATAGGAGGTTTTCTCCTCATACGGCTCGAGAAAAATGATTCGTATTTCTGTAAGCAAATGGATCCAGAAAACCATGAATTAGACTATGATTTAAATTCAGTCCTTTTTTGTTCTTCCTTTACAGAAAAAAATAAATCTTATTTATACTCATAACTCAAGTTGGGTAATTGTGACAGAATTCTAAGGAAAATCCTTATACATTTATTGAGCCGTCTCTAAACTCTTTTGTTTGTCTCATCCGGAATCTATTTATTTTTATTCCTCATTCTGATCCAATTATTGAGCCAATTGAAAATAGTGTTTCCTTGTTCCGGAATCCTTTATCTTTGCTTTGTGAAATCATTGGGTTTAGACATTACTTCGGGGATCCTTATTCCTTTCAAAATGGCAGCAACATACCCTTTTTTATTTCTTTCTGTTATTTCTTTCTATATAAATAGAAATATGAACGATTGATTCCCTTGTTATACACTTTTGATCAAAATGGTTTTACCAAATTCGAAAAATTTTACTTTTTTGCAAACTTATTCGAATTTGAACCTTTCCATATAGATATATATTGAGGATATACTTACAAAGTTGGTCTAACTTATTGATTTTCACTAACCCTAGATTCTATCCCTTGATAAATGAATTAATTAATCCTTTATTCTCGAGCTCCATCATGTACTCTTTACTTACAATCCAACACAAATTGTGTTCTTAGCAGAACAGAACAAACTATGTCGAGCCAAGAGCATCTTCATTACTATGGAAAATGGTGGATGTAAAAATCCACAATCGATCATGTCCTTCAAGTCGCACGTTGCTTTCTACCACATCGTTTCAAACGAAGTTTTACCATAACATTCCTCTAATTAAATTTCAAAGCAGTATGGAATTGATTCAATATGGAATCGTGAATAGTCATTGGTCCCATCAGTATATATCCATACTTATCTATCCATAGATAGATAAGTATTTATCCAGAGAAGGCTTAACAAAAATCCAATTTATTTAACCCTATATTCTTGAATGAAACATATTTATAAAAATATGAATAAACTAGTTTATGGAAGAGTTATTATTTACATCGTCAATAGATTGTTCGAGACGATTAATCCTTCATGAAGGATACATTTTTTTTTCGAACAAATAAACTCGAAATCTCCAAAAGAAGTTTAATAATAATAGATTTCTAATTCCAGAACAAAATCAATTATTAACCAAATAAGCTATTTCAATGACCCGAAAAGGTCGAAATATTATGGATTTCTCACACTTCTTCGAGTACTAAGAAAAAAATGAAGTAAGAAAAAACGATCTCGTATAAAGTAAAATTAAGGTCCTTACATTATTCCTTCTTTCATCTGAAAAATGAAATCTGAATCAAGAATTAGAGGAGTATGATTTGTTCGTATCCATCATATACAACGAACAGTTCGTACCAGTAATTAGTAATTATAGAATATTTAAAGAATCACAGATCCTTTTGCTTAACTGAAATATCTAACCTGTTACTGAAATACAACAAGACAAACAAAATACATAATATATATCATATCAGCATAGGCCTTGTTTTTTCTACCTATTTTGTTTTACTTCAGATTCACGAATTTTTTGATCAATTCAAAAGTCAAGTAGATGGACTATACGAATTTATCCCCAATCCCTACATTCCATTGATTTACAATCATTCAGTTGAACCAGAGAATAAAAAATAGGGTCCAGATCCCTTTTTCCTATTTTTTATTTTCTCGTGCCAACTTTAGTTAGCAGTTTTACGACCTGTGATGCAATTTAAAATTCACTACTTTTCAGTCTCCACATAGAATGTGGAATTGGGATAACCTATTTATTTGATTTTTATTTACTTTTTGGTTTTGGGGAACGGAATCGATAAACCTTTCTTTCACATTTTTCACATTGCGCGATTCAGAGTTCATATCTGAGAATTCATAAGAAAAAATTGTTCTCTTTAACAAATTTTGTCTTATGTGGAATACAATTGAAAGGGTCTGGGACGGAAGGATTCGAACCTCCGAGTAACGGGACCAAAACCCGCTGCCTTACCGCTTGGCCACGCCCCATTTCATTTCTATTATACACTAATAAACACTATTATAGATCTTGGTTATTCGTCAATCCCAACTCAAATATATAAAAACATATGATGTATTTTGGTGCTAGGATTCAATATATGTAGATATAGAATAAAAAAATTCATTGATCATTACATGGAATTCAATTAAGATATTGTATGAAAGTAGAATTCCTTGTATTCTCATTCTTAAATGAGAATGGAAGGAGGGATTTTTTATTTGGGAGAGTCCAAAGAAAAAGAAAGATTTTTTGATCTGCCTTTTTCATTTTTCCCTTATAAAAATAACTCAATCAAAATCAAATTATCTAATCTACAAGAACAAAATATTTGTTATGCTTAATATCTTTAGTTTAATCGGTATCTGTCTTAATTCTGCCCTTTATTCGAGTAGTTTTTTCTTCGCGAAATTGCCCGAAGCTTATGCCATTTTCAATCCAATCGTAGATATTATGCCTGTCATACCCCTATTCTTTTTTCTCTTAGCCTTTGTTTGGCAAGCTGCTGTAAGTTTTCGATGAAATCTTTAATACTCTACTAAATTTATTATATATTCGATATAAAAATTCGAAAAATTGATAAGATCAGATAAGTCTTACATTATGAATATGAATCCTCGATTCAAAAATCGAAATTCTTAATTCTTGTATATTGAATGAATAACCGCTGTGATGAATTTGAATCAGCTTTTTCCCCGTTCTCACCTTCCAGTGAGCGCGGATTAGTGGGTCCTACACAATATCTAATTATTGATATGACAATAAATTTTTAGTAACGACGGAATCAAAATCTTATTACTAATAAATTATTTAAAATTTATTTCTTTTATTAAAAAAAATTTTTTTTTTTCATTTTCGGGGTGTCATGTCAAAACAAATAGGATATGCGGTAAAAAATAGGTAATCTATTCCCTTTTTCAAAAAAAAAAATTATCTTGGAGATTGTGTAATGCTTACTCTCAAACTCTTTGTTTACACAGTAGTTATATTCTTTGTTTCCCTATTTATTTTCGGATTCTTATCTAATGATCCCGGACGTAATCCTGGACGTGAGGAATAAAAATAAAAAGATTTTGAGTTTTTTTTCCTTTTTCCAAATTTTGAATAATTTGATTTGTTTTATACATTTACCTATGATAAAATCAAGAGATCAAAATTCCTTACAATTCGAAAGTCCCAAGTGATCATAGGAGACGGAAAGAGAGGGATTCGAACCCTCGGTACAAATAATTTGTACAACGGATTAGCAATCCGCCGCTTTAGTCCACTCAGCCATCTCTCCCAATTCCAAATTGAAAATTTTTATATGATGTAACACGTGAAAGAAACATTGAGAAAAATCCTCGTTTTTTCTTTATTTTTATTATCTTTTTATTAATCTTTATTCAATATTCAATAATTATATTGTAATAGAATTTTTATATTACACTGTGTATTTAGTATACATTTTTATTATATACTTTTATATACACTTAGTTTTATTATACACTTATAATATTATATTTGAATATCAGATTTGAATATCCAATTCGAAATATTTCGAATAAATCGAAAATCAAAATAATTATAGAATTTAATTTCGAAATTAATATAAATATATATACTAAATATATATATAGTATATAGAAATATATATACTAAATATATATATATACATATATTATGTATGTTTAAAATTGCTTATGTTTAAAATTGCTATCTATTTTAAATATATATTAGAAATATATAATATATCTTATATAACATAATATAACATATATAACATAATATAACATAACGAACAATAAACAAGAAAAATTTTTATAATGAAAATTCAAAAATTTATATAAATAGAAAATAAATCCAAAATTAAACTTATGTTATTTAAATTTGAATAAGATAATATCTTACCATAATATATTTACAACATAATATATTAACATAATATTAATAATAATATAGTCAATTAAATATTAATTTAATCTAAAGAAATAAGATATTACTCGATACTCCATTCTAATAATATATTAAATTATAATAATTTATTAAATAATATTTATTAAATATCTATTATAATAATCTTAATACGAATAATCTTAATACGAAAAAAATATTCATATTAATATTGAATTTTCAATTGAAATTAATAATTATTAAATAAATATTAATAAATAAAGAAATTAATAAAAATAAATAAATAAAAAAACAAAAAAACCAATTTGATCAGGAATTGTCAATTTATATAATGACTTAAAACGGATCTATTCAATAGAAAGAATACCTTATTTCTTTAATTTTGTACACACGGTTTATTCCCCCGGCCTGGTCTGGTTAAGTACTGGCCAGGCCATTTCCTCTTTTATTCCAATGAATCGTTCATTGCAGAGATCAAAGGATTTAATTCGAATTTGAAATTAATGAAAAATATTAGTTATTGCTACTTCAATAACAAAACAAGAGAAATTTCCATTAGAATTCCTAGACATTCAAATTCCTATAATAGAAGTTATATTAGAAGTTATATTTCTTATTATTTATTATTTGAATTAAAATACCTTCTTTTCCTTTTTTTTTTATTTATTACTTAACTATTTACTTTACTGGAAAGTAAATAAAAAACAAAAATATATAATATATGACGCAATATTACATAATTATTATCAATATAATTATTAATAAAAAAACCTGTATACAAAATTGCGCATTTTTCTAATCCAGCTTCAATCACTCCTTCAAGTGGGAACCATTAGTTTAGTAACGACTTACTAGCAAACAAAAAGTCTAACTTTTTATGTTATTTTAATAAGCTTTCTGCTCTTCGCT